TTTTTTCACTAAAAAAAAACTTCTTGTCTAACAGAAAATCCAACGAACCATGAAGTAAAGAAAAAAAACCATGGGATGGAGATAAATAGATCCTTTTATTTTTATCTACGATCAAATTATATTTGATCGATACGCGGTTGTCAATATGACTGTGAATGTTGAAAATGAATCGTGAGAAAAGAATAGAAAAAATACAATCCCAATGTCGAAAACAAAAAGGGCGAAAACAAAAAGAAAGAGTCAATTTATTAATTTTATGAAAATCCAAATAATGAGAATCAAAATGAAATATGAAATTCTATATATTTCATTTAATATATAAATAATTAGATAAATAGAAATAATTTATAAATACTTGACTTGAAAAAAATCTAAAAGAAAAAGGACTTGTACTAGATGTGCACTACATATACAAATACAAATGGATCCAAAAGAGTTGTAGGTGAAAGAAGAAATTAAGGAAAAAATAGGAAGAACCTCGGGTTTATTCAATCAAGCAATATAAATAAAATAAACAAGCTTAATCCCTTATTTTGTTAATAGATTTCCAACAAAAACCGATTGGTTGCGAAGAATGTAAATTTTTTTTATATTTCTAGATCCAATTACACTTGATTTTTTTTATATGCATCTTATATCAATAAAATTATAGCAATAAAATCGATTTTCGTCCTTATAGTTATAGAACATGATATTCTATAGTAGCAATATTAAATAGGAATAATAAATAGGTATGAATAGACCCCCAAAAAGGGGGGAGTAGTAAAGAAAAAGTTCTACAAAACTATATAGGAATCATCTACACCCTCTTTTTTGGGTCTATTGCTTAATAGAATTTCGTTTGATTAAGACTAAGTTGCGTAAAAACCCCCGCCTTCTTTGAAATATCATGAACAGTTCCTGTAGGTTGAGCGCCCTTGTGAAGGAAATATAGAATAGCAGGAACGTTTAAATGGGTTTGATTATTTATCGGATCATAAAAACCCACCTTCCGAAGATCTCTTCCTTCTCTTCGGGATCGAACATCAATTGCAACGATTCGATAAACGGCTCATTGGGATAGATATAGATGAACAATACCCCCCCTAGAAACGTATACGAAGTTTTCTCCTCGTACGGCTCGAGAAAAACGATTAGAAGTTATTATGTATCGAATTAGAATGTAAAATAGATCTATAAAATCATCAAATCAATTTCCAGAGATTTTTTTTCTTCTTTTTTGAATTTTTGAAAAAGAAGAAAAAAAAAAAGCATTCGTACTCTCATAACTCAAGTTGGATAACTTTCAAATAGCCTAAAAGAAAATACTTAGGCATTTCATTTTTTGAGCGGTCTCTAACCCCTTTGGTTTTTGTCTCCCTTCGAATCCTTTTTTGGAGTCTCCATTGTGTATAATTGTTGAGACAATTGAAAACGGTATTTCCTTGTTCCAGGATCCTTTATCTTTGCCTTGAATCATTGGGTTTAGACATTACTTCGGTGATCGTTAATCGTTTTTAAAAAATGGCAGCAACACACCCCTTTTTGTGATTTCTTTCTATCAAAGAATCATACGAACAATTGATTCCTGCATGATACACTTTTGATCGAAAGAGTTTTACCTATTCCAAAAAATTTTCCTTTTGTATTGAAAAATTGCTCGAATCGGATCCTTTCGATTTCTATATCAAAAATATACTTACGAAGTTTGTTCCAACGTATTGATTGGTATTAACCCTAGATCCTTGCCCCTGAGAAATGAATAAATACTTTCTACTCGAGCTCCATCATGTACTATTTACATTACAACGCAACAAAAAACGAGAGTTGTAATATAACAGAGCAAAGGATGTCGAGACAAGAGCCCATTCATTCCTAGATAATATAAAATAGAAAATGGTGGATGGAAAAAAATCCACAGCTGATCATGTCCTTCAAGTCGCACGTTGCTTTCTACCACATCGTTTCAAACGAAGTTTTACCATAACATTTCTCTAGTTTGGAACCGGTATGTAATTGATTCAATTATGGAATCATGAATAGTCATTGCTTCGGTCGATACACAGTACTTTTTCTTTCTATCTGAAACGAATAGGTAATTTAAGCCTCAGTTATGAAGAAAAAGACTCAGTAAGAATTCAATTTAACCCTCTTATTTTATTGTATGAATGCAATCGTTTTTTTATTTCTAAATAACAAAAAAAAAAAAGAATTCTTTTTGAATCTGCGTTGCATCTTCAACTGATTCGATCGAATAAATTCAACAATCTTATACTTCTTGGAATACCAAGGACTCTTAAGAAACATTCAAATTATTTAATTAATTGAAAAAATTTCCTATCCAACATCACCATTTGAATAAAGTTTTACTAAGGATTTGTATTTAATCATGATAAAAGAGATAAATCCATATTCGGATTGAACTGAACTGATTTAAAACGGATAAATAGATTGAAAAGAAAATTTATTTTTTTCGTAGATTGGATACAAAAGACTAATTAAAGGGAATATTTAGGTTATTATTCTTTCATCCTGAAAGCGAAAATCAGAATTACAAAAATCGAGGATTTCCGTATCTATCATCTTAGACGGAACAATTTTCATTGGAAGTAATTATGGATATTCTATGTTAAATATTTAACAGTAAGGTAAGGGCTCACAAATTTTTTTTTTCAAAAAAAGCCACAGAACGCTATCACTGAAATAGAAGGATAGCAATCCGTGCATATAAGCATTTCCTCAATTTATACGTAGTTTCTTTGGCTTGGGCTTAAGGTTGAATAATCGTTCCCGAAAATTGAAAATAAAAATAAAGTAAATAAGATGTATGAATCACCCCCATCTCAATTGTTATTACATAGATTTACAATTATTCATTAGAGCCAAAGACCAAATACCTAAAAATGAGGGTCAAAGAAAATCCATTAGATATGGAACTTGATTATTTGATAATGAGATTTGGACAGACATAGATATTCAAATTGATATCTTCCATCGCTCACTAACTCTTATCTACTCCCACTCTCAATTCATTCCGTGGGGATGATGAATCATAAATAAAAAAGGATCCTATTTTACGGGATGCTAGACTGTTTTGTATAAAATACAAAGCCAAAAAGATCCAGATTAAGTCATTAACTAGTCTTAAGAGACTTAATCCCATTGATTGAATTCAATCAGTAACAAGAATACCCTCTTGTTTCGAATTGAGAAATGAAAAGAGAATAATTGGGCTGTCTTATTAAAATTAAAAAAAGATAGGAAATAGAGAGGCTTTCGCATTTCGATTTACAATGTATCCTTGAAAATTCAACTACATATGGCACGTAAGGCTTTTCTAAGCAACTAACTTAACTACGAAAGTGAAAGGGAGAGGCATAAGCTCAAAGGACCATCAGCCTTCAACCTATTAGGATCTATGTTCCCATCTTACCTGGATCACAAATGGATTCAGTTATGTTTTTGTATTATTATTATTTATTATTTGAACTCGATTCAATTTGTGAAAAAAGATCTGATTCAGAGAAAAATTTTGAAAAATTAGAAGTACATTTTATCAAAACAAAAATTATACTCTTAAATTTAAATGGATGCTCAAAAAAAAGGTAATTTGCATTCTGATATATATTAGAGTCCACTCTGGGACGGAAGGATTCGAACCTCCGAATAGCGGGACCAAAACCCGTTGCCTTACCACTTGGCCACGCCCCATTTCAATTTCTATTCAATACTAATAAAACTAATATTGTTATTAGTTGTTCGTCAATTCCAGTGCAAATCTCTATGGAATAAATTCGATAGTCTTAGGATTTTGACACATGTAGATGTCGAATTAAACTAAATTTATTGATCATTACATAGAATTCAATTAAGATATTGTATGAAAGTATGATTTCTTCTATTCTCTTGTGAGAATGGAAGGATTTTTGTTTTGATTGGTTCGGTTCAAAGAAGTATTTTTTTTGTCTACCTTACTTTCTTTTCTTCATTTTTACCTTATATCAATAACATATTAATAACTCAATCAAAATACAATTATCTCCAAGAACAAAATGTTTGTTATGCTTAATATCTTTAGTTTGATTTATATCTGTCTTAATTCTTCCCTTTATTCGAGTAGTTTTTTATTCGCAAAATTGCCCGAGGCCTACGCTTTTTTGAATCCAATTGTAGATTTTATGCCAGTAATACCTGTTCTCTTTTTTCTCTTAGCCTTTGTTTGGCAAGCTGCTGTAAGTTTTCGATGAGATCTTTAATACAGTTCTAGAAAAATTCATGATTTATTCGAGTTCGCGAAAAAAAATTCTACCAATTGAGAAGATCAGATGAGTCTTACAATATAAATGAACCCTCAATTCAAACGGTGAAATTCTTGAGTAGCCACGATCCATTTTGATCCCCCCATTTCCCGATTATGACTTTTTTTCACTGAACCACCCTATTAGAGTCCACCACAATATCGAATTCTAATTGTGTGAATTTCTGAAAACTCTTTTCTATTTCTAGAAATTCGAAAACCGCTTCATTTCTTGGTGTCAAAATAGGATATGTAGTATAAAAATAGAGAATCTATTCTCTTTTTCCGACAAAAACAGATTTGGAGATTGTGTAATGCTTACTCTCAAACTCTTTGTTTACACCGTAGTGATATTCTTTGTTTCTCTCTTCATCTTCGGATTCCTATCTAATGATCCAGGACGTAATCCTGGACGTGAAGAATAAAAAAAAAGAAGGTTTTCCTTGCTTTTTTCTATTCTTAGAAAAGTTCTTAGGATTTTCTCTACTACAATTACACATCTTTAACTATTTTTATATAAATTATATAAAATAAAAAAAAAAAAAGCAAAAAGGTTCGCTAAATTCGAATTTGAAAGATACCAAGCCATCGACGGAAACGGAAAGAGAGGGATTCGAACCCTCGGTACGCATAACTCGTACAACGGATTAGCAATCCGACGCTTTAATCCACTCAGCCATCTCTCCTAATTGAAAAAAAGATACTTATTATGTTACATTACACA